GCTAGCGTAGCTTAATAAAAAGCATAACACTGAAGATGTTAAGATGGGCCCTAGAAAGCTCCGCATGCATAAAGGCATGGTCCCGACCTTATTATCAGCTTTAACTCAACTTACACATGCAAGTCTCCGCAGCCCCGTGAGTATGCCCTTAATCCCCCGCCCGGGGACGAGGAGCGAGCATCAGGCACAATTTTTAGCCCAAGACGCCTAGCCAAGCCACACCCCCAAGGGAATTCAGCAGTGATAAACATTAAGCCATAAGTGAAAACTTGACTCAGTTAGAGTTTATAGGGCCGGTAAAACTCGTGCCAGCCACCGCGGTTAAACGAGAGGCCCAAGTTGATAACACCACGGCGTAAAGGGTGGTTAAGGAAAACATTAATTTTTAAAGCCAAATGGCCCCCTGGCCGTCATACGTTTCTAGGAGCCCGAAGCCCAATTTATACGAAAGTAGCTTTAATAAAGTCCACCTGACCCCACGAAAGCTGAGAAACAAACTGGGATTAGATACCCCACTATGCTCAGCCATAAACCTAGACATAATAATACAGTTAAATGTCCGCCCGGGTACTACGAGCATCAGCTTGAAACCCAAAGGACCTGACGGTGCCTTAGACCCCCCTAGAGGAGCCTGTTCTATAACCGATAACCCCCGTTAAACCTCACCACTTCTAGCCATCCCAGCCTATATACCGCCGTCGTCAGCTTACCCTGTGAAGGTAATAAAAGTAAGCACAATGGATATAATTCAGAACGTCAGGTCGAGGTGTAGCGTACGAAGTGGAAAGAAATGGGCTACATTTTCTGTCACAGAATACTACGGAAATGCAACATGAAATAGTGCCTAAAGGAGGATTTAGTAGTAAAAAGGAAACAGAGTGTCCTTTTGAACCCGGCTCTGAGGCGCGTACACACCGCCCGTCACTCTCCCCTGTTAACATGCAACTAAAATTTATAATACTATAGCACTAACAAGGGGAGGCAAGTCGTAACATGGTAAGTGTACCGGAAGGTGCACTTGGATAAAATTCAGGGTATGGCTGAGTTAGTTAAGCATCTCACTTACACCGAGAAGACATCCATGCAAATTGGGTTACCCTGAGCTAAACAGCTAGCTTTACCATAAATTTTATATAGTAATATTAACAATAAGACCAGTATTTTAAATAACAAACTAAACCATTTTTTAACCTTAGTACGGGAGACGGAAAAGGTCTAATCTTAAGCAATAGAGAAAGTACCGCAAGGGAAAGCTGAAAGAGAAATGAAATAATCCATATAAGCACTAAAAAACAAAGATTAAAACTTGTACCTTTTGCATCATGATTTAGCCAGTATTTTCAAGCAAAGAGATCTTCAGTTTGAAGCCCCGAAACCAGGTGAGCTACCCCGAGACAGCCTATTTTAATTTAGGGCTAACCCGTCTCTGTGGCAAAAGAGTGGGAAGAGCTCCGGGTAGAAGTGACAGACCTACCGAACCTGGTGATAGCTGGTTGCCTGAGAGATGGATAGGAGTTCAGCCTTATAAACCCCAAATCAATATAAAACTATATTAGGACACAGGGAAATATATAAGAGTTAGTTAAAAAGGGTACAGCCTTTTTAACAAAGGATACAACCTTTTCAGGAGGATAAAGATCATATTACATAAAATTTACTGTTCTAGTGGGCCTAAAAGCAGCCATCTAATTAGAAAGCGTTAAAGCTCAGACAGAAATTAATTTATTATTCCGATAAAAAATCTTATTCCCCTAATATTATCAGGCTAATCCATGCACACATGGAAGAAATTATGCTAAAATGAGTAACAAGAAGAATTATTCTTCTCCTAACACAAGTGTAAACCAGATCGGACCAACCACTGGAAATTAACGAACCCAATTAAAGAGGGCACTGTGATTAATAAAAAAACCAAGAAAGCCTCACAATAAATGAATCGTTATCCCCACACTGGAGTGTATGATAAAGGAAAGACTAAAAGAAAGGGAAGGAACTCGGCAAACACAAGCCTCGCCTGTTTACCAAAAACATCGCCTCCTGCAGAAAATTAAGTATAGGAGGTCCAGCCTGCCCAGTGACTACGGGTTCAACGGCCGCGGTATTTTGACCGTGCAAAGGTAGCGCAATCACTTGTCTTTTAAATAGAGACCTGTATGAATGGCTAAACGAGGGCTTAACTGTCTCCCCCTTCAAGTCAGTGAAATTGATCTATCCGTGCAGAAGCGGGTATAAGCATACAAGACGAGAAGACCCTTTGGAGCTTTAGGTATAAAATTTTAACCACGTTAAACAACTTAATAAAAAGCAAAAACTTAGTGGAGAATAAAACTTTACCTTCGGTTGGGGCGACCACGGAGAAAAAAAGAGCCTCCGAGTGGATTGGGTTAAATCCCCTAAAACTAAGAAAAACATTTCTAAGTCACAGAATATCTGACCAAAAATGATCCGGCTAAACTAGCCGATCAACGAACCAAGTTACCCTAGGGATAACAGCGCAATCCTCTCCCAGAGTCCATATCGACGAGGGGGTTTACGACCTCGATGTTGGATCAGGACATCCTAATGGTGCAGCCGCTATTAAGGGTTCGTTTGTTCAACGATTAAAGTCCTACGTGATCTGAGTTCAGACCGGAGTAATCCAGGTCAGTTTCTATCTGTAAAGCTACTTTTCCTAGTACGAAAGGATCGGAAAAGAGGGGCCCATACTTTAAGCACGCCCCACCCCTAATTAATGAAAACAAATAAATTAAATAAAGGAAGGGCAAAATCCCTACATCCTAAATAAGGATATACTGGGGTGGCAGAGCATGGCTAATTGCGAAAGGTCTAAGCCCTTTATGTCAGAGGTTCAAATCCTCTTCCCAGTTTATGCTAAACATTTTAATAAATCACTTAATTAACCCCTTAGCCTATATTGTTCCAATTTTATTAGCAGTAGCTTTCTTAACACTAATTGAACGAAAGGTCTTAGGTTATATACAACTACGAAAAGGGCCAAACATTGTTGGACCCTACGGACTACTTCAACCCATCGCAGATGGTGTTAAACTTTTTATTAAAGAACCAGTTCGGCCCTCCACATCTTCCCCCTTTTTATTTTTAGCCACCCCCATTCTTGCACTTACCCTAGCTATGATGCTTTGAGCACCCATGCCCCTACCCTACCCCGTAATTGACCTAAACCTTGGAATCTTATTTATCTTAGCCCTGTCAAGCCTAGCAGTCTATTCAATTTTAGGGTCCGGATGGGCATCAAATTCAAAATATGCACTAATTGGGGCCCTTCGAGCAGTAGCCCAAACAATCTCCTATGAAGTTAGCCTCGGACTAATTCTTTTATCCGTAATTATTTTCTCTGGTGGTTATACACTTCAAACTTTTAATACAGCCCAAGAAAGCATCTGATTACTAGCACCAGCATGACCTTTAGCCGCAATATGATATATTTCAACACTAGCAGAAACAAATCGGGCCCCCTTCGATTTAACAGAGGGTGAATCAGAACTAGTTTCAGGCTTTAACGTAGAGTACGCAGGGGGTCCTTTTGCCTTATTCTTTTTAGCCGAATATGCAAATATTTTACTTATAAATACACTCTCAGCTGTACTATTCTTAGGAGCATCAAACTTTTTAAATATTACAGAACTAACAACAATTAATCTTATAACTAAAGCCGCGTTTTTATCAGTGGCATTTTTATGGGTCCGAGCCTCATACCCACGATTCCGTTATGATCAACTTATACATCTTGTATGGAAAAACTTTCTTCCTTTAACCCTAGCCCTTGTATTATGACATGTTGCCCTTCCAACCGCACTAGCAGGCCTCCCCCCTCAACTTTAGTTTAGGAACCGTGCCCGAATGTTTAGGGACCACTTTGATAGAGTGGCTTATAGGGGTTAAAGTCCCCTCAGTTCTTAGAAAGAAGGGGGTCGAACCCATGCCCAAGAGATCAAAACTCTTAGTGCTTCCTCTACACCACTTTCTAAGATGGGGTCAGCTAATTAAGCTTTCGGGCCCATACCCCGAACATGACGGTTAGAGTCCCTCCTCCATCAATGAATCCTTATGTACTAATAATTTTATTATCAAGCCTAGGATTAGGAACTACTTTAACTTTTGCCAGTTCACATTGACTCCTAGCTTGAATAGGACTAGAAATTAATACCCTAGCTATCATCCCCTTAATAGCACAACACCACCACCCCCGAGCAGTTGAAGCAACCACAAAATATTTCCTAACTCAAGCAACGGCAGCAGCAATAATTCTATTTGCAAGCACAACAAACGCCTGACTCACTGGAGAATGGGACATAAATCACATGCTTAATCCCTTTGCTAATATAATAATCATAACTGCCTTAGCACTTAAAATCGGACTAGCACCAATACACTTCTGAATACCAGAAGTTATACAAGGATTAGACCTATTAACAGGATTAATCCTATCAACATGACAAAAATTAGCCCCCCTCGCTTTAATTATTCAAGTATCACAAACCATTGACCCCCTTCTTTTAACATCACTGGGTCTTATATCTACACTTGTAGGAGGCTGAGGCGGACTAAATCAAACCCAGCTCCGAAAAATTCTAGCCTATTCTTCAATTGCGCATATAGGGTGAATAATAATTATTCTTCAATATGCCCCCCAACTCACACTTCTTGCACTAATTACCTATATTTTAATAACTTCTGCAGCATTCCTAACTTTAAAATCTTTAACCTCCACAAAAATTAACTCACTAACCCTAACTTGATCTAAAAACCCCACTTTAACAGCAACAACAGCTCTTGTCCTTCTTTCATTAGGAGGCCTACCCCCACTAACAGGGTTTATACCAAAATGATTAATTTTACAAGAACTAACAAAACAAGACCTCCCCATCATTGCCACAATCATAGCCCTAGCCGCCCTACTTAGCTTATACTTTTACCTCCGACTTTGCTACGCAATAACACTAACAATCTCCCCTAGTACAAACAACTCAACCGTTCCTTGACGAACAAATTCAACCCAAACCCCCCTACCATTAGCATTTTTTACTACCACTGCATTGGCCCTTCTTCCCGTAACCCCAGCCATCTTAATACTCACTACTTAGGAACTTAGGATAGCATTTAAACCAAGGGCCTTCAAAGCCCTAAACAGAAGTGAAAACCTTCTAGTTCCTGATAAGACCTACAAGAATCTATCTTGCATTTTTTAATTGCAAATCAAATGTTTTTATTAAACTAAGGCCTTTCTAGATGGGAAGGCCTCGATCCTACAAACTCTTAGTTAACAGCTAAGCGCTCAAACCAGCGAGCATCCATCTACTTTCCCGCCGTTAGCCGGTAAGGCGGGAAAAGCCCCGGCAGGTATTAGTCTGCGTCTCTGGATTTGCAATCCAACGTGCTCCTTCACCACGGGGCTCTGATAAGGAAAGGACTTAAACCTTTGTCTTCGGGGCTACAACCCACCGCCTAATGCTCGGCTACCTTACCTGTGGCAATTACACGCTGATTCTTTTCTACTAATCATAAAGACATTGGCACCCTTTATCTTGTATTTGGTGCCTGAGCCGGAATAGTGGGAACCGCTTTAAGCCTTCTAATTCGGGCTGAACTAAGTCAACCCGGGTCGCTTTTAGGCGATGACCAAATTTATAACGTCATTGTTACCGCCCACGCCTTCGTAATAATTTTCTTTATAGTAATACCAATTCTTATTGGGGGATTTGGAAACTGACTTGTCCCCCTAATGATCGGGGCACCCGACATAGCATTCCCACGAATAAATAATATGAGTTTCTGACTCTTACCCCCCTCCTTTTTACTTTTACTTGCTTCTTCCGGCGTAAAAGCCGGAGCCGGGACAGGGTGAACAGTTTATCCCCCGCTCGCTGGAAATTTAGCCCATGCAGGAGCCTCAGTAGACCTAACCATTTTTTCACTACATTTAGCAGGTGTATCATCAATTTTAGGGGCGGTAAATTTTATTACCACAATTATTAATATGAAGCCCCCAGCCATCTCACAATATCAAACACCCCTCTTTGTTTGAGCTGTCTTAGTTACAGCCGTATTACTTCTTCTATCGTTACCCGTATTAGCCGCCGGTATTACAATGCTTCTTACTGATCGAAATCTTAACACTACTTTCTTTGACCCAGCAGGGGGAGGTGACCCAATTTTATATCAACATCTGTTCTGATTTTTTGGACACCCAGAAGTTTATATTCTTATTTTACCAGGATTTGGTATTATTTCACATGTTGTAGCCTATTACGCCGGTAAAAAAGAACCCTTTGGATATATAGGAATAGTCTGGGCTATAATGGCTATTGGTCTTCTTGGCTTTATCGTGTGGGCCCATCACATATTCACCGTTGGAATGGATGTAGACACTCGTGCCTATTTTACATCAGCAACAATAATTATTGCCATCCCTACGGGTGTAAAAGTTTTTAGTTGACTTGCTACCCTTCACGGAGGCTCTATTAAATGAGAGACCCCGATACTTTGAGCCCTCGGTTTCATTTTCCTTTTTACAGTTGGGGGACTTACAGGAATTGTTCTAGCAAATTCATCACTTGATATTGTTCTACACGACACATATTATGTAGTCGCACACTTCCACTATGTTCTATCAATAGGCGCCGTGTTTGCGATTATAGCAGCATTCGTTCATTGATTTCCCCTATTTACAGGGTACACCCTAAATGACACCTGAACAAAAATTCATTTTGGTGTGATATTTATTGGTGTTAATCTTACATTCTTTCCACAACATTTCCTTGGTCTAGCCGGAATGCCACGACGGTATTCAGATTATCCAGATGCCTATACTCTATGAAACACTGTATCATCTATTGGATCCTTAATTTCCTTAGTAGCAGTAATCATATTCCTCTTTATTCTCTGAGAAGCTTTCGCTGCTAAACGTGAAGTGTCTTCCGTAGAACTAACAATAACTAATGTAGAATGACTTCATGGCTGCCCTCCACCATACCACACATTTGAAGAACCAGCCTTCGTCCAAGTTCAATCAAACTAACGAGAAAGGAAGGAATTGAACCCCCATATACTGGTTTCAAGCCAGTCACATAACCACTCTGTCACTTTCTTCTAAAGACATTAGTAAAATTTGTAAATTACATCACCTTGTCGAGGTGAAATCACAGGTTAAATTCCTGTATGCCTTAAATTTAATGGCACATCCCACACAACTAGGATTCCAAGACGCGGCATCACCCGTTATAGAAGAGCTTCTTCACTTTCACGACCACGCTCTAATAATTGTATTTTTAATTAGCACCTTAGTACTTTATATTATTATTGCAATGGTCTCAACTAAACTAACTAATAAATATATTTTAGACTCCCAAGAAATCGAAATTGTATGAACAATTTTACCAGCTGTAATTTTAGTTTTAATTGCTCTTCCATCCCTCCGAATTTTATATTTAATAGACGAAATTAATGATCCCCACCTTACAATTAAAGCCATAGGACATCAATGATATTGAAGCTACGAATACACAGACTACGAAAACCTAGGCTTTGATTCCTATATAGTTCCAACCCAAGACTTAACTCCCGGACAATTTCGACTTTTAGAAACAGACCATCGAATAGTAGTGCCCATGGAATCACCAGTCCGTGTTTTAGTCTCTGCCGAAGATGTACTTCACTCTTGAGCTGTCCCCTCTCTTGGTGTAAAAATAGATGCAGTTCCTGGACGATTAAATCAGGCTGCTTTCATCGCTTCACGCCCTGGTGTATTTTATGGACAGTGCTCTGAAATTTGTGGTGCTAATCACAGCTTTATGCCCATTGTAGTAGAAGCAGTTCCCCTAGAACATTTTGAAAACTGATCCTCACTAATACTAGAAGACGCCTCACTAGAAAGCTAATTATCGGACAAAGCGTTGGCCTTTTAAGCCAAAGTTTGGTGCCTACCGACCACCTCTAGTGAAATGCCTCAATTAAATCCCAACCCCTGATTTGCAATCCTAATATTTTCATGAATTATTTTCCTCACAATTATTCCCACTAAAATCTTAAATCATACGACACCAAATGAACCGTCACCCATTAATGAAGAACAATGTAAAACTGAATCCTGAGACTGACCATGATAACAAGCTTCTTTGATCAATTTGCGAGCCCCTCTTTTTTAGGTATTCCACTGATTGCCGTTGCAATTGCACTTCCCTGAATCCTCTTTCCAACTCCTCCTTCTCGCTGGCTAAATAACCGACTTATTACCGTCCAAACATGGTTTATTAATCGATTTACAAACCAACTAATAATACCTTTAAATGTAGGAGGACATAAATGAGCACTATTGTTAGCCTCATTAATAGTGTTCTTAATTACTATTAATATACTAGGCCTTCTACCGTACACATTTACACCCACAACTCAATTATCTCTTAATATAGGGTTTGCTGTGCCACTATGACTTGCTACAGTAATTATTGGAATGCGAAATCAACCAACGGTTGCTCTCGGTCACCTCTTACCAGAAGGGACTCCTATCCCTTTAATTCCAGTGTTAATTATTATTGAAACAATTAGCCTACTTATTCGACCACTCGCCCTAGGGGTACGACTTACAGCCAATTTAACAGCCGGCCACCTATTAATTCAACTAATTGCCACAGCTGTATTTGTACTTATGCCAATAATACCTACAGTAGCAATCTTAACCGCCACAGTACTATTTCTTCTAACACTCCTAGAAGTTGCAGTTGCAATAATTCAAGCCTATGTATTTGTGCTTCTTCTAAGCCTCTATCTTCAAGAGAACGTTTAATGGCCCACCAAGCGCATGCATATCATATGGTTGATCCAAGCCCATGACCACTAACCGGTGCCGTCGGAGCTTTATTAATAACATCCGGCTTAGCAATCTGGTTCCACTTTAATTCAATAACATTAATAACCTTAGGACTAGTTTTATTACTTTTAACAATGTATCAATGATGACGAGATATTATTCGGGAAGGAACTTTCCAAGGTCACCACACACCCCCAGTCCAAAAGGGATTACGATATGGTATAATTTTATTTATTACCTCTGAAGTATTTTTCTTTCTTGGGTTTTTCTGAGCCTTTTATCATTCAAGCTTAGCACCCACCCCTGAACTAGGAGGATGCTGACCCCCCACAGGAATTACACCACTAGACCCCTTTGAAGTTCCCCTTTTAAATACTGCAGTACTACTAGCATCTGGGGTAACAGTAACATGAGCCCACCACAGCATTATGGAAGGTGAACGAAAACAAGCCATTCAGTCTCTCGCACTAACAATCTTATTAGGGTTATACTTTACAGCCCTTCAAGCAATAGAATATTATGAAGCACCTTTCACAATTGCAGACGGTGTTTACGGCTCAACCTTCTTTGTGGCCACAGGGTTTCACGGACTACATGTAATTATTGGCTCAACTTTCTTAATCGTTTGTTTAATTCGTCAAATCCAATACCATTTTACATCTGAACACCACTTCGGCTTTGAGGCCGCTGCCTGATACTGACATTTCGTCGACGTAGTATGATTATTCCTCTACGTATCCATCTATTGATGAGGCTCATATCTTTCTAGTATTAATTTAGGTACAAGTGACTTCCAATCCCACAGTCTTGGTTAGACCCCAGGGAAAGATAATGAACTTAATCATAACTATTATTGTTATTACAATAGCCCTATCTATAATTCTAGCAGTTGTATCCTTTTGACTCCCCCAAATTAACCCAGATGCAGAAAAACTATCCCCATATGAGTGTGGATTTGACCCCCTAGGATCTGCCCGACTGCCTTTTTCACTCCGATTTTTTTTAGTAGCAATCCTCTTTCTTTTATTCGATTTAGAAATTGCCCTTCTTCTTCCCCTCCCCTGAGGGGACCAACTTCATAACCCCACAGGAACATTTTTTTGAGCCACTATAGTTTTAATTCTCTTAACCCTAGGTTTAATTTATGAATGAACACAAGGAGGCCTAGAATGAGCAGAATAGGGAGTTAGTCCAAAACAAGACCTCTGATTTCGGCTCAGAAAATTGTGGTTAAAATCCACAGCCCCCTTATGACACCAGTACACTTTAGTTTTAGTTCAGCATTTATTTTGGGGTTAATAGGACTAGCATTCCATCGCACCCACCTACTTTCTGCATTATTATGTCTTGAAGGAATAATATTATCTCTTTTCATTGCTTTAGCCCTCTGAGCGCTACAGTTTGAATCTACAAGCTTCTCTTCTGCCCCTATACTACTTCTAGCCTTTTCGGCCTGCGAAGCAAGTACAGGTCTCGCATTACTAGTAGCCACCGCTCGAACTCACGGGACTGACCGGCTACAAAACCTCAACCTCCTACAATGCTAAAAGTGCTAATTCCTACAATTATACTATTTCCAACAATCTGATTAACCTCTCCTAAATGATTATGAACCACCACAACCGCACATAGTCTATTAATTGCTCTTATAAGTCTAACATGACTAAAATGAACCTCAGAAGCCGGATGAACAATATCCAACACGTACCTAGCAACCGACCCCTTATCAACTCCTCTTTTGGTTTTAACGTGCTGACTGCTCCCTCTAATAATTTTAGCCAGCCAAAACCATATTAATCCAGAACCCATTACCCGACAACGTCTATATCTTGTTCTTCTTACTTCTCTACAAACTTTTTTGATTATAGCATTTGGCGCCACAGAAATTATTATATTTTATATTATATTTGAAGCCACACTAATTCCTACGCTCATTATTATTACCCGTTGAGGAAATCAAACCGAACGCCTTAATGCAGGGACCTATTTCTTATTCTACACTTTGGCAGGGTCTCTCCCACTATTAGTAGCACTACTTCTACTTCAACAATCAACAGGAACCCTATCTATATTAATTATTCAATATGCACAACCAATAACACTAAACTCATGAGGACATAAAATTTGATGGGCCGGGTGTTTAATTGCTTTTTTAGTAAAAATACCCCTATATGGTGTTCATCTTTGGCTACCCAAGGCACACGTAGAGGCCCCCGTCGCAGGTTCAATAGTACTAGCAGCAGTACTTTTAAAACTAGGTGGATATGGGATAATACGAATAATGATTATACTAGACCCCCTATCTAAAGAACTAATTTACCCATTTATTATTCTAGCACTATTAGGAATTATTATAACAGGTTCAATCTGTTTACGACAAACGGATCTTAAATCACTAATCGCCTATTCTTCCGTAAGCCATATAGGCCTTGTAGCAGGAGGTATTTTAATTCAAACCCCTTGAGGGTTTTCAGGGGCAATTATCTTAATAATTGCCCATGGCTTAGTTTCTTCAATATTATTTTGTTTAGCTAATACAGCCTATGAACGAACACACAGCCGAACAATAATTCTCGCTCGAGGCCTACAAATAATCTTCCCCTTAACAGCAGTATGATGATTCATTGCTAATTTAGCTAACCTTGCACTACCACCACTGCCCAACCTTATGGGAGAATTAATAATTATTACAACACTATTTTCTTGATCTCCTTGAACTATTGGTCTTACAGGGTTAGGAACCTTAATTACCGCGGGCTACTCTCTTTATATGTTCCTAATATCTCAACGAGGTCAAACACCCACCCATATTATTAAACTTCAACCATTTCACACCCGAGAACACCTACTAATAGCCCTCCACTTAATCCCCGTAATTCTTCTTGTATTAAAACCCGAACTAATGTGGGGCTGATGTTACTAGTAAGTATAGTTTAATCAAAATATTAGATTGTGATTCTAAAGACAGGAGTTAAAACCTCTTTACTCACCGAAAAAGGATATTAATCAATAAGCACTGCTAATCCTTATGTACCGCGGTTAAAATCCGCGGCTTTTTCACGCTTTTGAAGGATAATAGCTCATCCATTGGTCTTAGGAACCAAAAACTCTTGGTGCAAATCCAAGTAAAAGCTATGAATTTTTCAACTATAATTATATCGTCCTCATTTACCTTAATTTTTATTATTCTTATACTTCCACTCCTTTTAACACTAAACCCTAAACCACAAAAACCAGACTGGGCAAATAAACACGTAAAAACAGCCATCAGCATCTCATTTTTTATTAGCCTTTTACCGTTAATAATCTTTCTTGACCAGGGAACAGAAAGCATTACTACAAACTGGCACTGAATAAACACAAATATATTCGACACAAATATTAGCCTTAAATTTGACCACTATTCCCTCATTTTTACCCCCATTGCCTTATATGTCACTTGGTCTATTTTAGAGTTTGCATTATGATATATGCATGCCGATCCCAACATAAACCGGTTTTTTAAGTATTTATTAATGTTTTTAATTGCTATAGTTATTTTAGTTACAGCTAATAATATATTCCAGCTATTTATTGGTTGAGAAGGGGTTGGAATCATGTCTTTTTTACTAATCGGCTGGTGGTACGGACGGGCAGATGCTAACACAGCGGCCCTCCAGGCCGTTATTTATAACCGTGTCGGCGATATCGGCCTAATCTTAAGCATGGCCTGGTTCGCAATAAATTTAAACTCCTGAGAAATTCAACAAATTTTCTTCCTATCAAAAAACATTGACATAACAGTTCCCCTAATAGGACTAATTCTTGCGGCAACAGGGAAATCGGCCCAATTTGGCCTACATCCCTGACTTCCTTCTGCCATGGAGGGCCCTACGCCAGTATCTGCCCTACTTCATTCAAGCACCATAGTCGTTGCAGGCATTTTCCTACTAATTCGACTTCATCCCTTAATAGAAAATAATAAAATGGCACTAACAACCTGCCTATGCCTAGGGGCACTAACAACACTATTTACAGCCACCTGTGCCTTAACCCAAAACGACATTAAAAAAATTGTAGCTTTCTCCACATCCAGTCAACTTGGCTTAATAATAGTAACAATTGGACTTAACCAACCACAACTAGCATTCCTTCACATCTGCACACACGCCTTTTTTAAAGCCATGTTATTTTTATGTTCCGGCTCAATTATTCACAGCCTAAATGATGAACAGGATATTCGAAAAATAGGCGGTCTCCACAATTTAATACCTGCCACTTCAACTTATTTAACAATCGGCAGCCTAGCACTAACCGGGACCCCCTTTCTAGCAGGATTCTTCTCAAAAGATGCTATTATTGAAGCCCTAAACACCTCCCACCTTAACGCCTGAGCCTTAATCCTTACACTAATTGCTACATCTTTCACCGCTGTTTACAGTTTCCGGGTAGTTTTCTTCGTAACAATAGGATCCCCACGATTTTTACCTTTATCCCCTATTAATGAAAATAATTCTTTAGTAATTAATCCCATTAAACGACTTGCTTGAGGCAGCATTATTGCCGGACTAATTATTACTTCTAACTTTTTACCCTTAAAAGTTCCTGCAATAACAATACCACCCATTCTAAAAATAGCCGCTATTATTGTCACAGTGGTAGGCCTCTTAGTAGCAATAGAACTTACTAACTTAACCAATAAACAAATTAAAATAGCCCCCTCAATTACCCCCCACCACTTCTCAAACATACTAGGATACTTTCCCATGGTAATTCACCGCCTTCCACCCAAACTTAATTTAATTTTAGGCCAATCAGTAGCAACTAAACTTGACCAAACATGACTTGAAGTCTCAGGCCCTAAAGGATTGGCATTAACCCAAACAATTATAGCAAAAACAACAAGTGACATTCAACGAGGGATAATTAAAACATATTTAACCATCTTTCTTCTAACCACAACCTTGACAACTCTTTTAGTCCTTTTTTAAACTGCTCGAAGAGCACCCCGACTTAAACCTCGCGTAAGTTCTAAGACCACAAGAAGCGTTAAAAGCAGCACTCACGCACAAATAACAAGTATTATTCCCCCAAAAGAATATATTACAGCTACCCCTCCCACATCTCCCCGTAATAAAGACAATTCTTTTAAACCATCAATGATAACTAAAGAACCCTCATATCATCCCCCTCAAAATAGACTAGCTGCCAATACAACACCCACTAGATAAGTTAAAACATATATTATTACAGAACGACTTCCCCAAGCCTCCGGAAAAGGCTCAGCAGCCAAAGCTGCCGAATAGGCAAAAACTACAAGTATACCCCCTAAGTAAATCAAAAAAAGAGCCAATGATAAAAAAGAACCCCCGCAACCAACTAAAATACCACATCCAACCCCCGCCGCCACCACTAAACCCAGGGCAGCAAAATAGGGAGTAGGATTAGAAGCAACAGCAATTAAACCAATAACTAAAGCTACCAATAATAAAAACATAAAATAGGTCATAATTCTTGCTCGGACTTTAACCGAGACCAATGACTTGAAGAACCACCGTTGTAGTTCAACTACAAGAACCATAATGGCAAGCCTACGAAAAACTCACCCACTAATAAAAATCGCTAATGATGCACTAGTTGATTTACCAACACCATCCAATATCTCAGCATGATGAAACTTTGGATCCCTTTTAGGATTATGTTTAATCACCCAAATCTTAACTGGGCTATTTTTAGCAATACACTATACCTCAGACATTTCAACTGCATTTTCATCAGTCGCCCACATTTGCCGAGACGTAAACTATGGCTGACTTATTCGTAATTTGCACGCTAACGGAGCATCATTCTTCTTTATCTGCATTTATATGCACATTGCCCGAGGCTTATATTACGGCTCATACCTTTATAAAGAAACCTGAAATATTGGAGTTGTTCTTCTTCTCTTAGTTATAATAACAGCCTTTGTGGGTTACGTTCTTCCATGAGGACAAATATCTTTTTGAGGCGCCACAGTAATTACTAACCTCTTATCAGCTGTTCCCTACATAGGTGATATACTAGTCCAATGAATTTGAGGTGGATTTTCAGTAGATAACGCAACACTAACACGATTCTTTGCATTCCACTTCTTATTTCCCTTTGTTATCGCCGCCGCAACCCTCCTTCACCTTTTATTTCTTCACGAGACAGGATCCAACAACCCGGCCGGATTGAACTCTGACGCAGATAAAATTTCTTTCCACCCCTATTTTTCTTACAAGGACCTTCTTGGATTTGTAATAATACTATTAGCCTTAACATCTCTAGCACTATTTTCTCCTAACCTATTAGGGGACTCAGAAAATTTTATTCCGGCAAACCCACTAGTTACTCCACCACATATTAAACCAGAATGATATTTCTTATTTGCTTACGCAATTTTACGATCAATTCCTAATAAATTAGGAGGAGTTCTTGCACTACTATTTTCTATTTTAGTCCTAATAGTTGTACCAATTTTACACACCTCAAAACAACGGGGATTAACATTTCGTCCTATTACCCAATTTCTATTTTGAACTTTAGTAGCAGATATAGCCATCTTAACATGAATTGGAGGAATACCCGTAGAACACCCATATATTATTATTGGCCAAATCGCATCAGTATTATACTTTGCACTCTTTCTCATTCTTACCCCCCTAGCAGGATGATTAGAGAACAAAGCATTAAAATGAGCCTGCCCTAGTAGCTTAGTATAAAAGCATCGGTCTTGTAATCCGAAGATCGGAGGTTAAATTCCCCCCTAGCGCCCAGAAAAAGGAGATTTTAACTCCCACCCCTGGCTCCCAAAGCCAGAATTCTAAATTAAACTATCTTCTGATAATAATGGACAACTATATTTTTTTGTCCTATATAATAGGGGTTTAATCCCATATATGTATTATCACCATTCAATTATTTTAACCTAAAAGCAGGTACTACCGTCTTAAAACGTACATAAGACATTACCTTAAGATTTAACAAAAATTTATTTTAAGATAGATGAATTATTCCACAAAAAATTATTTAAACCAGTTATCAGTAAGAGACCACCAACCAGCTTATATAAATGCATATCATGCTTGATAGAATCAGGGACACAAATCGTGGGGGTGGCATTTAGTGAATTATTACTTGCATCTGATTCTACATCTCATGGCCATGGCTTTAAGATTCCCTCCTCTTACATCGAATTGGCATCCGGCTATTGGTGTAATTTCATACTCCTCATTAACCCCACATGCCGGGCACTCTCTTAAATGCATAGGGGTTCTCTTTTTTGGTAGCCTTTCGCTTACATCTCAGAGTGTAATCTCAATAAGTGAATTAAGGTAGTACACTTTCTTGCTTGAAGACAAGTATATTTAACTATTGAAAGACATACCTTAAGAATTACATATAAGTAAATCAAGTGCATAATATATCCATTCTTTCTTCCACTTACCCTTATATAGATGCCCCCCTTTTTGGCTTACGCGCGACAAACCCCCCTACCCCCTACGCTCAGCAAATCCTGTTATCCTTGTCAAACCCCGAAACCAAGGAAGGTTCGAGAACGTACGAGCTAATTAAGTTGAAATAAGAATTAGCATCCGCATTTTATTTATTTATATATACATGCCATAATGACCTTAACATGTAAAAATTTGTTAACCTAAAAAACTCGATTAAAATCTACAAAAAACTTCTCAATCCTAAAAAATCAAATATTAAAAAC